AGTTAAGCAAACTTTACAACGTTATAAAGAGCTTCAGGACATTATAGCTATCCTTGGGTTGGACGAATTATCTGAAGAGGATCGTTTAACCGTAGCAAGAGCACGAAAAATTGAGCGTTTCTTATCACAACCCTTTTTTGTAGCCGAAGTATTTACCGGTTCTCCGGGGAAATATGTTGGTCTGGCAGAAACGATTAAAGGGTTTCAATTGATCCTTTCCGGAGAATTAGATGGTCTTCCTGAGCAGGCCTTTTATTTAGTAGGTAATATCGATGAAGCTACCGCGAAGGCTATCAACTTAGAAATGGAGAGCAATTTGAATAAATGACTTTAAATCTTTGTGTACTGACCCCTAATCGAATTGTTTGGGATTCAGAAGTGAAAGAAATCATTTTATCCACAAATAGTGGTCAAATTGGCGTATTACCAAATCATGCTCCTATTGCTACAGCTGTAGATATAGGGATTTTGAGAATACGCCTTAAAGACCAATGGTTAACGATGACTCTGATGGGCGGTTTTGCTAGAATAGGCAATAACGAAATCACTGTTTTAGTAAATGATGCGGAAAAGGGTAGTGATATTGATCCACAAGAAGCTCAGGAAACTCTTGAAGAAGCAGAAGCTAGTTTGAGAAAAGCGGAAGGAAAGAGGCAAATAATTGAGGCAAATCTAGCTCTCCGACGAGCTAGGACAAGAGTCGAGGCTGTCAGTGCAATTTCATAACTAGTTGGTGCGTTCAAATAAGCAAAAGAGTTTCTGGTTCTAAAACCCATTTTGATTGAATTCACTTGACAGAATCTAATCAAGCAGAATCCAATTTTGCTACAACGCAATTCAAAAATACAAAATCTATAAAAATAGAAAAGGGTGGGGAAAAAAACTTATTAGATACCATTGACTCCGGTATCTAATAAGTTCTACCTACTATTGGATTTGAACCAATGACTCCCGCCGTATGAAAGCAATACTCTAACCACTGAGTTAAGTAGGTCATTTATCGTACCAAAGAGAACCAAATGGAACCTATCCCGTCGATGGATTATAAATATCATATTGCTTATAAGCAATAATAATCGAACCAATACCACTCAAAATTTTAGGATGTTGGATCATAGAATATTCATCTTGACAACAAATTATATACATGATAAAATATGCATCACAAGCACTAAGGGCTATAGCTCAGTTGGTAGAGCACCTCGTTTACACGCGCGCCAATGTTTTTCAGAGGAATCCACCATACAATCTAAAAAATGGATCTTATTGATAAATCGATGTCTTACTCCATAATAACTTTAAGAGAACAATAGCCTGACATGAGGTTCGGTCTTATTTTAGTACCCTTTTAGGTACCAAACAGACCCCGCCTTGAGATATTGATAAGGTGAATACCAGTATATTCAATGCCAGGCATAATGAGTATAAGGCCCTCAAAAAATCTCTTTTCGTCCTATGAACTTGAAGGTGTATGAAGTTTCATATTGGATTTTTTAAGCCGAACGGCAGAGACCTCATTTAACTTCAAATTCGAGGCCAAAGGCAGACCTACGTCAAAATAACTTCACCTTTGAAACACTTTGGTAGTGCTCCTGAATTAGAATCCAAAATAATGAATCAGAGCACATGGAGCCATCTCCTTACCTTATTTTTCTGTCAAGAAAAAAATATGGCGGATTGGCTGATATTTCTATCAGTTAATGAAAGAGCCCAATGCAAAAAAATGCATGTTGGGTCTTTGAAACAGTTCATATCACTTTGATAATAATTAAGTTTGATCTGTTTTACCGAGAAGGTCTACGGTTCGAGTCCGTATAGCCCTAGAGCCCTATAAAAAAAAAAGAATAAAATTCATATTTTTCATTTGAAATAAAAAATTGTATAATTTTGATTTCTTCATTCTTGTTTGTTGCTTGTAACTGACCGGTTGGTTCATCGAAACCAAATTTGTCCTAAAAACTCACTCACGGAAATCGTTTAAAGCAGAACAGAAAAGCCAAAAAACGGATTTCAAGGGACCGAATCCATTTTTTTTCAAACAAACCAACCCTTAGTCATTAATCATCGGAGGGAAATTCTATATGAATTTTCCTGCCCACAATCAAGGGGTTAAGCCAGCGATACTCTTTTTCTTTGGTATACCTTACCAATATCCGGCGAAGCACACCAAAACAAAAACGAGGGTGGTCTTCTTTTTCTCTATTTAATCAAGAGAAAACCCCACCCAGACCTAATAAACGGAATATACCAACACTAAGATTAAGATATTCGAAATCCTGAGATGGAAATACCTACCCATTCTCTTACATTTGAATACTTGTTCCATTCTAAATTACTAAGAAAAAAATCTATTCCTAAAAAATGAAAAAATCCAAAGAATAAAAAATGCGAAATTATTAAACCCAAAATAATCATTTTATTTGCTTTCTTTAGGAAGAATCCTGTACGAAAATAAGAAAATTTGTCTAAGTGTAACGTCTAGAGTTATACTAACTAAAGC